TTTTGGTAATGATTTGGGATACAGGTTCAATTTTTGTTGAAATAGAATAATTATATGTAAAAATCTGGTTTAAAAGGTAATAAAGAATAAATAATTTGGTTTTTGCCCCTACACGGGCTGAGACGTGGAGGGACCCCAGGGGAGCAGGGTCATGGCGAGTCGTTCATGGAACCTCCAATACACGGTAATGGCACTGCCTTTCAGGGCATTGGTTACTGTGTATTTTATTTAAGTTAAGAAAGTAAGGGGTCATATATATAAAAATCTGGTTTAAAAGGTAATAAAGAATAAATAATTTGGTTTTTGCCCCTACACGGGCTGAGACGTGGAGGGACCCCAGGGGAGCAGGGTCATGGCGAGTCGTTCATGGAACCTCCAATACACGGTAATGGCACTACCTTTCAGGGCATTGGTTACTGTGTATTTTATTTAAGTTAAGAAAGTAAGGGGTCATATATATATAAAAAATCTGGTTTAAAAGGTAATAAAGAATAAATAATTTGGTTTTTGCCCCTACACGGGCTGAGACGTGGAGGGACCCCAGGGGAGCAGGGTCATGGCGAGTCGTTCATGGAACCTCCAATACACGGTAATGGCACTACCTTTCAGGGCATTGGTTACTGTGTATTTTATTTAAGTTAAGAAAGTAAGGGGTCATATATATATAAATCTGGTTTAAAAGGTAATAAAGAATAAATATTTGGTTTTTGCCCCTACACGGGCTGAGACGTGGAGGGACCCCAGGGGAGCAGGGTCATGGCGAGTCGTTCATGGAACCTCCAATACTTTATGTATATAGTTTATATTACTCCTTCTTTCTTTATAGATATTTCTTCGTATTTAATATTTGACCCATTATTTTATAATGTTTTTATAAAAATTAAGGAACAAACGAAAAATTAAATTTATAAGGGAAATCATTAGGTTTTTTTTGTAATATTAAGTATTATTTAACTGTTTATAGGGGAGAATAAACAGTTTTAAATTTTATTAAGTATATTGGAGAAATTATAAAGATTTGTAGTTGAAAGATGTAATTTCGTGCGGGAGTTGAAACGGTTTACAGGGCATTGGTTTAAGAATAGCTTGCGTGCGCAACCAATTTTTGTAGGGCGCGACGAATTCCTTGTGAGGAGTTTGGGTTGTGATTTCGTGCGGAGGAAGTTGAAACGGTTTACAGGGCATTGGTTTAAGAATAGCTTGCGTGCGCAACCAATTTTTGTAGGGCGCGACGAATTCCTTGTGAGGAGTTTGGGTTGTGATTTCGTGCGGAAGTTGAAACGGTTTACAGGGCATTAGGTTTAAGAATAGCTTGTGTTCTTTAAGAAATTTTAGGGTGAGTAGAAAAATTGTTTTAAAATTTATAAATTGAACCAATATTTTTTAATTATTTCAGGAAAGTTTTATTCTTACTTAAGTATTTATTTTTTAGATATTTTACATGTAAATTTTTGTGAGGTATATTGGTATCTAAAAGGTGATTTATGCATTCGCAGTATTTGATTTTAATAATTAAAGAAATTTAGAATTAGTAATCTGATATATGGTCGACAAAAGTCGTGCCAGCAGTCGCGGTTATACGTAGGACTTAAATAAATATTGTTGGTATTGAAGTTAATTTGTTTTTGTAAGTTTTAATTTGTTGAAGAAGGTAGAATTTGGAAATTGAATATACTTAGATTAGATAATGAAGCTTTGAAATTTAAAATTTAAACTAGGATTAGATACCCTATTATTTTTATATGTGAATTAATAATACTTGAGTAGTAATAGTTAAGTTCTTGAAACTTAAAGAATTTGGCGGTGTTTTAGTCTTTTCAGAGGAATCTGTCCTGTAATTGATAATACACATTATATTAAACTTGATATTGTAATTTCAGCTTGTATACCGCCGTCGTAAGATTATCTTTTAAGAGAAAGAATTTTCTAGAATTTTTAATAAAATTTATGTCAGGTCAAGGTGCAGCTTATGATTAAGTAGGAGATGGATTACAATAATATTAATAATTAAATGGATATTACATTGAAATAGTAATTGAAGGTGGATTTGAAAGTAATATTGTTATATTATGATAATATGATTGTAGCTCTAAAACATGTACACATCGCCCGTCGCTCTCATTACTTAAGGTGAGATAAGTCGTAACATAGTAGATGTACTGGAAAGTGTGTCTAGAATGTCAGAGTGAAGCTTAAAAGAAAGCATTTCATTTACATTGAAAAGAAATTTGTGCAATTCGAACTATTCTGAAAGTAAAGTATTAATAGTGAAGTATGTAGATATTTATTTTAATAAAAATAATTTTATGATAATGTGTTTGAGTATATTTTATAGAGAGAATTATAGGATTAATAGTGTATTAGTATTGAGAAAGAATTGTGAAATAATTGAAAAAGTATTTAAGTAAAAGTAGATTATATATTGTACCTTGTGTATCAGGGTTTATTAAAAATTTTATATGGAATTATAAGTCTCGAATTTAAAAGAGCTAACGTAATATGTGAGTTAATGTGATATATTTATTAATAATATTATGTTAGAAATGAAATGTTAATCGTTTTTTAAGATATCTAGTTTTCTAAGAAATGAATTTAATTCAGTTTAAATCGAGTAATTATTTTAATTAATAAGTAGTTATTTGATTTAAAAAATGGTTTGAGGGATAAGCTTTGAATTATAAATTATAATCGATTAAAGTATTAATTAAAAATGTAGGCTTTAAATTAGTCATCAGTTTAATAATGTTATAAATTATTTTATAATAATATAATTTTATAGGAGATTTAATTAGTGAATTAGAATAATTTATGGAATAATAATATATTTGGAATAATGATAAAATTAGTATAATAAATTGTATTTAATCTCTGTTAAGGGAATTTATATTAAGGAACTAGGCAAAGATAATATTCGCCTGTTTAACAAAAACATGTCTTTTTGGGAAAAATTTAAAGTCGGGCCTGCCCACTGATGTATTAAAGGGCCGCGGTATTTTGACCGTGCAAAGGTAGCATAATCATTAGTTTTTTAATTGAAGGCTGGAATGAATGGTTTGACGAGATATTAACTGTCTCAATATAAAATGTAGAATTTAACTTTTAAGTTAAAAGGCTTAAATGTGAATGGAGGACGAGAAGACCCTATAGAGCTTTATATATTATATAATTACTTATTTTAGGGTTAGTGGGAGTATTTATAAATGTATATTGTGTTGGGGTGACATAAAGATTTAAATAACTCTTTATTGAAAGATACATTTATTTATGAGTGATTGATCCATTATTATTGATTGTAAGATAAAGTTACCTTAGGGATAACAGCGTAATTTTTTTTGAGAGTTCGTATCAACAAAAAAGATTGCGACCTCGATGTTGGATTAAGGAATATGATTAGGTGTAGAAGTTTAATTAATAGGTCTGTTCGACCTTTAAATCCTTACATGATCTGAGTTCAAACCGGTGTGAGCCAGGTTGGTTTCTATCCTCATTATAAGGAATATTTTAGTACGAAAGGACCAAATATTTGAAATAATTTTGTTAGCAATGATTATTATTAACTATTTTGGCAGAAAGAGTGCCTTGAATTTAGAATTCAAATATGTAATAGTTTACAAATAGTATTGATAAGAGAAATTATAACTAGTTTAGTGAGTGCTTTGCTTTTGATTGTAGGGGTTTTAATTGGAGTAGCATTTCTAACTTTATTGGAACGTAAGGTTTTAGGATATATTCAGATTCGTAAGGGGCCAAATAAGGTTGGGTTTGCAGGTGTTCCTCAACCATTTGCTGATGTAATTAAGCTTATGGCTAAGGAATCAACTTACCCACTGTTATCAAATTATTTTTTATACTATTTTTCACCTATTTTTAGTTTATTTTTAGTTTTATTAGTTTGAATAGTATATCCTTTTTTAACTATAATGTTTTCATTTAATCTGGGTTTATTATTTTTTTTGTGTTGCACAAGAATGGGGGTATACACTGTTATAATTGCTGGTTGATCTTCTAATTCAAATTATGCCTTGTTAGGGGGGTTGCGAGCGGTAGCTCAAACTATTTCTTATGAAGTGAGATTAGCTTTAATTTTATTATCTTTTGTATTTTTAATTGATGGTTATTGTTTAATAAATTTTATTAAGTATCAAGGTTATACTTGATTTTTATTTTTATCTTTCCCTTTGATATTAGCTTGATTTGCTTCTTGTTTAGCAGAAACTAACCGAACTCCCTTTGATTTTGCGGAAGGTGAATCTGAGTTAGTTTCTGGGTTTAATGTAGAATATAGAAGAGGGGGATTTGCTTTAATTTTTATGGCAGAATATGCAAGTATTTTATTTATAAGTATGTTATTTTGTGTGATTTTTATGGGTAGAGATGTTTTTTCTTTCTTTTTTTTCTTAAAGTTGACATTTTTGTCTTTTATGTTTATTTGAGTGCGAGGGACATTACCTCGTTTCCGTTATGATAAATTAATATACTTAGCATGAAGGAGTTTTTTACCATTGTCTTTAAATTTTTTATTTTTTTTTTTAGGATTAAAGGTGATTCTATTTTCTCTATTAATTTAGTGAATTAATTTTAGTATAAGTTATTAGAAGAATTTAACTTCTGTCTTATGTTTTCAAAACATAGGCTTACATAAAGCTTTATAACTAATTTACTAGTTTATCTCATATTATTAGGACAAGAGGATTGATTAAATAGTAAGCGAAATATAATACTGTTAAAATTTGGCCTGTTAAAATATATGGGTCTTCAACAGGTCGGGCACCGATTCATGTTAATAAGATGACGATAGTGGTTATAGATCAAAATAGAATTTGATTTAAAGGGTAAAATTGAATTCCTCGAAAGCTATTACTGTTATAGAAAGGTAGAATTAGAAGAATAGCAATTGACATTACTAGAGCAATTACACCACCTAATTTATTAGGAATAGATCGGAGAATTGCGTAAGCAAATAGAAAGTATCATTCTGGTTGAATGTGGACTGGGGTTACTAAGGGGTTGGCGGGAGTAAAATTGTCAGGATCTCCTAGTATATAAGGTTCGAGTAATCTTAGAAAAATTAAAGACGCTACTATAATGATGAATCCGAATACATCCTTGAATGAGAAATAGGGATGAAATGGAATTTTATCTACATCTCTATTTAACCCTAAAGGGTTATTTGATCCGGTTTGATGTAAGAATAATAAATGAATTATAACTGCTGCTGCTACAATAAAGGGGAGAACAAAGTGGAATGTAAAAAATCGGGTTAAAGTTGCGTTATCTACTCTAAATCCCCCTCAAACTCATTGGACAAGATCTGTTCCTAAATAAGGGATTGCGGATAATAAATTAGTAATAACGGTGGCTCCTCAAAAGGATATTTGTCCTCAAGGTAGAACATATCCTATAAAGGCTGTCCCTATAACAAGAAATAAAATAATGACTCCTGTTATTCATGTATGTATATAATTGTATGATCCATAATATATTCCTCGACCGACATGAAGATAAAGACAAATGAAGAAGAAAGACGCACCGTTAGCGTGAAGCGTACGTAAGAATCAACCATAATTTACGTCTCGACAAATGTGTGCCACTCTATTGAATGCTAAATCAATATTTGCTGTATAGTGTATTGCTAAGAAAAGTCCTGTAGCAATTTGAATTATTAAACATAAGCCGAGTAGTGATCCAAAGTTTCATCATGCAGAAATATTAGAAGGTGCTGGTAGATCAACTAATGCACTGTTTGCAATTTTAAATAAGGGATGCGAGGATCGGATGGGTTTATTCATTAGTTTTTTGGGCGAAGTGGGCCCTGAAAAATATTAGTAATTTTTACAATAGCAATTAAAGTTAAAAATAAGTAATTTACTAGTATTAGAGTGATTAAATCTGTAGGTTTGTTATATAGTTTGGTTAATAAATAGTTTGACTCATCATGAAGTGTGATAAATTCGTTATTTATATTGTTTATATCTTCATTAAAATTTAATGAATTTCATATTGATGAATCTGCAATTAGTGAAATTAAGATAATTGTAGAGAGTAAAAGTAAAGTGATGATAAGAGATTTTGTTGGAATTGAGAAGAGTTCATTAGATGCGAGACTTGTAATATAAATAAATAAGACTAATATTCCTCCTAGAAATACGAGGAATAAAATATAGGAAAATCAAAATGTTGAAGTTATTATACCCGTTGTCAGGGCTACAATTAAAGTTTGTAAAATAATGATAAGAGTTATTGCTATAGGATGATTAACTTGGGTAAAAATTAAAGCATTTAGTAAGTTGGAAATTATAATTCTAAGATTTAATATACAAGGGGTAGTTTAAATAAAATATTAATTTTGGGGATTAATGATGAGAAATTTTCTTTCCTTTGAGTTTTAGAAGCAATAGCCTAATATTGGTTTACAAGACCAGTGTTTTTATTTAAACTACTAAAACAATGGTAATACTTATTTATTGAATTGTAATGATTTTGGTGTTTTTAAGAGGAGTTTGAGTGTTTTGTTCTAATCGGAAACATTTATTGGCTACGCTGTTGAGATTAGAATTTGTAGTTTTGAGATTATTTTTATTGTTGTTTATATTTTTGAATATATATATATTTGAATTATTTTTTAGTATAGTGTTTTTAACATTTTCGGTGTGTGAGGGGGCATTAGGACTATCGATTTTAGTTTCTATAATTCGTACTCATGGTAATGATTTTTTTCAAACTTTTAGAGTTTTACAATGTTAAAATTTATCTTTATATTATTGTTTTTAATCCCTCTTAGTTTTTTAAATAATTTTTGGTGGTTGGTTCAATGTATTATATATATAATAACTTTTTTTTTTATATTAAGATGTATTTCAATAGTTGATTTTTGTAATTTGAGTTATATATTTGGTATAGATATTTTATCATATGGATTAATTCTTTTAAGATTTTGAATTTGTTCTTTAATAATTACTGCTAGAGAGCGTGTTTATCATTATAAATATTTTAATGCTTTTTTTTTGTTTTTTGTTATTTTTTTGTTGTTAATGTTATGTTGTACATTTAGAAGAATGAGATTATTTTCTTTTTATTTATTTTTTGAAGGAAGATTAATTCCTACTTTGTTTTTAATTTTGGGGTGAGGGTATCAGCCTGAGCGTTTACAAGCAGGTGTTTATCTTTTATTTTATACTTTATTAGCATCTTTGCCTTTATTAGTAGGTTTATTTAATATTTATGGATTTTATGGAAGTTTAAACATTGGTCTTTTAAATGATGTTGGATTGTCAAGAGTGTTGTTTTATGTGAGAATAATTTTGGCATTTTTAGTTAAGATACCAATGTTTATAGTTCATTTATGATTACCTAAAGCTCATGTTGAAGCCCCTGTTTCAGGTTCAATAATTTTAGCTGGGGTATTATTGAAGTTAGGGGGTTATGGACTATTACGAGTTTATATAATATTAACTAAGTTGGGGTTGATTTATAATGTTGTATGGATTAGAATTAGTTTAATTGGTGGTTTTTTAATAAGTTTAGTTTGTCTACGGCAAGTAGATTTGAAGGCTTTAATTGCTTATTCTTCTGTGGTACATATAGGGATGGCTTTGGGAGGAATATTAACACTAACAGAATGGGGATTTTCAAGAACCTATATTTTAATAATTGCTCATGGATTATGTTCTTCCGGTATATTTGCCTTGGCAAATATTTCTTATGAGCGGTTAGGGAGACGAAGATTATTAATTAATAAGGGTTTAATGAATTTTATACCTTCAATAACATTATGGTGATTTTTGCTTAGTTCTTCTAATATAGCTGCTCCCCCATCGTTAAATTTAATAGGAGAGATTGGTTTATTAAATAGTTTAGTTATGTGATCTTGGATTTCTATAATTACGTTAATATTAATTTCTTTTTTTAGTGCAGCTTATACTTTATATTTATATTCTTATAGTCAACATGGAATAATTTATTCAGGGATTTATTCCTGTTCGATAGGTTATACCCGAGAATATTTGTTGTTAATATTACATTGATTACCTTTGAATGTTTTAGTATTAAAGGGGGATTTATGTATTTTATGGTTGTGTTTAAGTAGTTTATAATAAAATATTGATTTGTGGTGTCAATGAAGTAGAATTTTTACCTTAAACCATTTTATGATCATTATCGATTTGTTTTTTGAGATTTGTATTTTTATTTTGTATGGCGATGTTTTTAGTAATAATAGGATTTTATTTTATTATAAGCGATATTGTTATTTTTATTGAATGAGAGATTTTTACATTGAATAGTTCTTCAATAGTTATAACATTTTTATTTGATTGAATATCATTGATATTTATGGGGTTTGTTTTATTTATTTCTTCATTAGTAATTTTTTATAGTGAAGAGTATATATTAGGGGATTTGATAATTAATCGATTTATTATTTTGGTTTTAATATTTGTACTGTCAATAATGTTTTTAATTATTAGTCCGAATCTAATCAGAATTCTTTTAGGGTGAGATGGATTGGGGTTGGTATCTTATTGTTTAGTTATCTACTATCAAAATGTAAAATCTTATAGAGCCGGGATACTGACAGCTTTATCTAATCGAATTGGTGATGTAGCATTATTAATGGCTATTGCTTGAATGTTGAATTTTGGTAGTTGAAATTATATTTATTATTTGGATGTTATGAAAAATTGTATGACTATAAATATTATTGCGGGATTAGTTATTTTAGCAGCTATAACAAAAAGAGCTCAAATTCCTTTTTCTTCATGACTACCAGCAGCGATAGCTGCTCCTACTCCTGTATCAGCATTAGTCCATTCATCTACTTTGGTAACCGCTGGGGTTTATTTATTAATTCGTTTTAATTCAGTTATTGTAGAGAATAATTTAGGGAAATTTTTATTGTTATTTGCGGGACTTACAATATTCATAGCAGGTCTTGGGGCAAATTTTGAATTTGATTTAAAGAAGATTATTGCCCTTTCGACTTTAAGACAGTTAGGGTTAATGATAAGAATTTTATCCATAGGATTCCCTAAGTTAGCTTTTTTTCATCTTTTAACGCATGCATTATTTAAGGCTCTTTTATTTATATGTGCAGGATCTGTAATTCATAATATGAAGAATTCTCAGGATATTCGATTTATAGGGGGATTATGTGTGCAAATACCATTAACTGTTATCTGTTTTAACGTTTCAAACCTTGCTCTTTGTGGTATACCCTTTTTAGCTGGATTTTATTCGAAGGATTTAATTTTGGAGATTGTTTCTTTAAGTTATTTGAATGTATTTAGCTTTTTTTTATATTTTTTTTCTACAGGTTTAACAGTGTGTTATTCATTACGTTTAGTATTTTATTCAATAACAGGGGATTTTAATTCTACATCTTTTCATCCTTTAAATGATGAGAGATGAATTATATTAAAGGGAATAATTACATTAATAATTATGGCTATTTTAGGGGGATGTATATTAAGATGAGTTTTGTTTCCTTCTCCTTCGATAATTTGTTTACCATTTTGAATAAAGACTTTAGCTTTAAGAGTAAGTATCTTAGGGGGATGGCTTGGATATGAGTTAGCAAAATTTTCTTTATCTTATGATTTACAGACATTGAAGTATTATTTGGTATCTTATTTTGCTGGTTCTATGTGATTTATACCTTTTATTTCTACTTATGGTGTAAATTATATTCCTTTAATATTAGGTAATTATGTTTATAAATCATTTGATCAAGGTTGAAGTGAAGACTGAGGCGGACAAATGATTTATAGGAGATCAGTGGAGTATTCAAAAATGGTTCAATGATGACAAAATAATAGAATTAAAATGTATTTAATTAGATTTGTTTTATGATTTATAATTTTATTGATATTATTATTATTGTGTTTAAATAGCTTATGAAGAGTGTAACACTGAAGATGTTAAGGAAATTAATTGGAATTTTTAAACATATTTATAAATAATTAGTATATTATTTATACAATGAAAATGTATTGTTTTATTTAAACTATATAAATAGAAATGTTAATGGAGTTAAACCATTTAAATAAAAAGTTAGCAGCTTTAATTTGATCCCCACATTTCGTCTTAATTGGAAATTGATTTCACTAATATTATTAACAGTAATATACCGCTGCTTTGGTTTCAATTAATACTTAAATAAGTACACAAGTAAGGATGTAATCACCTAAGATCAAGTCGAAATTGATTGCAATATATCGCTTCTTACTTTAAGGAAGATTGAATTTCAATACCTTTTGAATGCAAATCAAATGTTATGCTTAACTACGACCCTGGTTAAGAAGCTCATTCTAAGGCTCCTTGATTTCATTCATGAAATAATCCAATTAATAAAATGAGTAGGAAGAATAATCTTACTACAGTTCATGAAATAATATTTGATGATTGTATAATGATTGTTACAGGAAGAAGTAGGGCAATTTCTACATCAAAAATTAAGAAAATAACAGCAATTAAGAAGAATCGTAGGGAAAAAGGTAATCGAGCAGATCTTTTAGGATCAAATCCACATTCAAAGGGGGATCTTTTCTCTCGGTCATTAATTGATTTTTTTGAGAGGATGGAAGCTAGAATTATGACGATTATTGCAAGAGCAATAGAAATTATTGATATGATGTATATAATTCAAATTATTTATTTTGAATGTTCAATCTTTTTGATTGGAAGTCAAATGTACATAATATACTAAATAAATATCTACCTCATCAATAAATAGAAATATATAAAAATAATCAAACAACATCAACAAAATGTCAGTATCATGCTGCTGCTTCAAACCCGAAGTGGTGATTAGGGGAGAAGTGACATATTAAGTGTCGTATTAGGCAAATTCTTAAGAAGGTTGTTCCGATTAGTACATGAAGACCGTGGAAACCTGTTGCTATGAAAAAAGAAGATCCGTATGAAGCATCTGCAATAGTAAAGGGAGCTTCAATATATTCGTAAGCTTGAAGAATAGAAAAATAAATCCCTAAGATAATTGTAAAGAATAATCCTTGAGTAGTTTGGCTATAATTTCCTTCTATTATACTATGATGAGCTCACGTAACTGTTACACCTGAAGCAAGAAGGATAGCTGTATTAAGTAAGGGAATTTGAAGGGGGTTGAAGGGTTGAATTCCTGTAGGAGGTCATATGGCTCCTAGATCAATATTTGGAGATAGACTTCTATGGAAGAATGCTCAAAAAAATGAAATGAAGAAGAATACTTCTGAAATAATAAATAAAATTATTCCTCAACGTAAACCATAATTTACTGAGAGTGTGTGAAGGCCTTGATAGGTTCCTTCACGGGTAACATCTCGTCATCATTGAATTATTGTTAAAATTGTAATTAGTGTCCCTAAGAATAAAAGTGAATTGTTGAATTGATGGAATCATTTTACTAGTCCCGCGGCGGTTACTAAGGCTCCAATTGCTCCAGTTAAAGGTCATGGACTTGGGTTTACTAAATGAAAGGGATGATTGGAATGTGTTGTCATTAATTTACTTCTCTAGAATATAAGGTGGCTAAGACAGCAAATACATAGGCTTGAATTATTGCTACAGCTGATTCTAAAGTTAGAAGGGCGATTTGAGCAAATATTAATAGTGATAAAAGGGAAATAGTCAATGAAGGGCCTGTATTTCCTAATAAGGTAAGAAGAAGGTGACCGGCGATTATGTTGGCTGCGAGTCGTACTGCTAAGGTTCCAGGGCGAATTACGTTTCTAATTGTTTCAATGCAAACTATAAAAGGTATTAGGGCTGCTGGTGTTCCTTGAGGGACTAAATGTGCAAATATGTGCTGAGTGTGATTAATTCATCCATAAATTATGAAACTGAATCATAATGGTATAGCTAAAGCAAGAGTTATTGATAAATGGCTTGAACTTGTAAAAATATACGGAAATAATCCTAGGAAATTATTAAATAAAATTAAAGAAAATAATGCAATAAAGATAAATCTTCTTCCGTTATGACCAGTAGGGCCAATAAGGGTTTTAAATTCGTTATGTAGGGTTTTAATTACAGAGAATCAGATAACATTATGTCGCGAGGGGATTATTCAGTAGATAAGGGGTAAGATTATTAATCCTAGAAATGTTCTTAATCAGTTTAGAGATAAATTTATGATATTAGTAGAAGGATCAAAAACAGAGAATAGATTTGTTATCATTTTCAGTTGAGAGAAATTTTAGGGGTGGAAATTTCTTCCTTAAGGGAAATTGGTTGATAAATGGTGAAAAAATAGTTAATAATAGTAAATAAGATTAATGTAATTGAAAAGAAAGAAAATAAAAATAATCATCTTATAGGGGCTATTTGAGGAATAAAGAAATATTAATATATTAATAATTTTAGTATGACATACTAATGTTATCTTTTAACTAATTTCTTCATCAGAAGTAAACGTTAATTACTATAAAATGGTTTAAGAGACCATTACTTACTTTCAGTCATCTGGTGATTAAGCATTAAGAATTCAATTAATGAATGTTTTGGTATTTACACTTTCTAGTACAATAGGTATGAATCTATGATTTGTTCCACAAATTTCTGAGCATTGACCGTAATAAAGACCAGGTCGATTAATGAAGAAACTTGTTTGATTTAATCGACCTGGTGTTGCATCAACCTTTACCCCTATAGCTGGGACAGTTCATGAGTGTAAAACGTCAGCAGCTGTAACTAATATACGAATTTGGGTATTTAGAGGTAAAACTGTTCGATTGTCAACATCTAATAATCGGAATCCATTGGCTGATATTTCATTATAAGGGATTATATAAGAGTCAAATTCATGAGGTGTAACGAAGTCTGTATATTCATAACTTCAATATCATTGATGTCCTACTGTTTTTACGGTAATAATAGGGTCTATTGATTCATCGAGTAAATAAAGTAGTCGTAGGGAAGGTAATGCAATAAAGATAAGGGTGATAGCGGGTAAGATTGTTCAAATAACTTCAATTGTTTGTCCTTCTAATAAATATCGGTGGGTGTATTTATTAAAGAATAATGATAATATAATGTATGCTACAAGGATCGTAATTATTAATAAAATTAATAATGTGTGATCATGAAAGAAGATTAACTGTTCTATTAAAGGTGATGCGGCGTTTTGTAGATTTAAATTTGATCAGGTTGCCATTTTCTAATAAAAGTTTATTCTTTATATGTAGAGCTTAAATCTACTGCACTTATCTGCCATATTAGAAATTAGTTAATATAGGTAATTCAGAATAACTGTGTTCAGCTGGGGGTAAGTTTTGATATCATTCTAAAGAGGTTACTATATTTAATGAGAATAGAACAGGGCGATTTGAGATTATACTTTCTCAAATAATAAAAATTAAGAAAATAATTCCAATAAATGAAATGGTTGATCCTAAGGTTGAAATTACATTTCATGATGTGTAGACATCTGGATAATCAGAATATCGTCGAGGTATACCTGCAAGTCCTAGGAAATGTTGAGGGAAAAATGTTAGATTTACACCGATAAATATGATTGTAAATTGAATCTTAAGTCAATGGGGGTTTAATGATAATCCGGTAAATAAAGGGTATCATTGGACAAATCCTGCTATAATAGCAAATACTGCTCCTATAGATAAAACATAGTGGAAATGAGCTACAACGTAATAAGTATCATGTAGAATAATATCAAGTGATGAGTTTGCTAGAACAACTCCTGTTAAACCCCCAATTGTAAATAAGAATACAAATCCTAATGCTCAAAGTAAAGAAGGACTGTAATTAAATTGAGTTCCATGTAAAGTAGCTAATCAACTAAAAATTTTAATACCAGTGGGTACTGCAATAATTATAGTGGCTGAAGTAAAGTAAGCTCGCGTGTCTACGTCTATACCAACAGTGAATATATGATGTGCTCATACTACGAATCCTAATAAACCAATTGCTAATATGGCGTAAATTATTCCTAGAGTACCAAAGGCTTCCTTTTTTCCTCTTTCTTGGCTAATAATATGGGAGATTATACCAAATCCAGGTAGAATTAAAATATAAACTTCTGGGTGTCCAAAAAATCAAAATAGATGTTGATAAAGAATAGGATCTCCCCCTCCTGCAGGATCAAAGAAAGAGGTATTTAAATTACGATCGGTTAATAATATAGTAATAGCCGCCTCGGCCTGGGTGTATACAAGAAGTAATAGTAAAGCTGTAATTCCGACTGCTCAAACGAATAAAGGTGTTTGATCTAATGATATTCCAGGTGCTCGTATATTAATAGTTGTTGTAATAAAATTTACTGCCCCTAAAATAGAAGAAATACCCGCTAAGTGTAGGGAAAAAATTGCTAAATCTACTGAGGCCCCTGCATGAGCGATATTTGCTGAGAGAGGGGGATAGACAGTTCAACCAGTTCCGGCTCCGTTTTCCACTAAACTACTTGCTAATAATAATGTTAAAGATGGAGGTAATAGTCAAAATCTTATATTATTTATACGAGGGAAAGCTATATCTGGTGCTCCTAGTATTAAAGGTACTAATCAATTTCCAAACCCACCAATTATGATTGGCATTACTATAAAAAAAATTATTACGAATGCATGGGCTGTTACAATTACGTTATAAATTTGATCATCTCCGATTAGATAACCGGGTTGCCCTAATTCAGCACGAATAAGTATTCTTAGAGAAGTTCCTACTATTCCTGCCCAGGCACCAAAAATGAAATATAATGTTCCAATATCCTTATGATTAGTTGAAAAAAGTCATTGTTGCGGTAAAATGGCTGAGTTATAGGCGATAAATTGTAAATTTATTTAGGAGATATATCTCTTTTACCAACTTTATAGTCATGGATGATATTAGACTGCAATTCTAAAGGAGTAGTAAAACTACTAAGGTTTAAAATTGAATATTTTATTTATAGCTTTGAAGGCTATTAGTTTAATTAACTTAAAACCTTATATTATGTTAAATATAAGGGATCTGAATGTAAGGCCTAGAATTGAAATTGTCGTGAAGGTTATTATAGTAATATAAAATTGATTTCTATAAAAGTGAGTGTAGTTTCATTTGATTTCTGTGTAAGAAAAGAGAAATGCTGTAAATGTAATTCGTAAATAATAAAATAAAGTAATAAGTGTTGTAATTACTATTAAAGTGACAATAAATAATCTATTGAGTTCTGCTATTGTTTGAATAATTAGTCATTTAGGTAGAAATCCTAAAAAAGGTGGTAAGCCCCCTAAGGATAGAAGAAGAGAAAATAAGCAAAATTTTATTTTGGGGTCATTATTTATTATTAAAAAGTTTTGGTTTACATGGAAGATTTGAAATGTATGAAATATAAAAATGATAGCTGCACTAAGGAAAGAGTAGATTAGGAAGTATAATTCTCATAAATTCTCTCCGGATGTTATGGCTGCAATTATTCAGCCTAAATGATTAATAGAAGAATATGCCATTAATTTTCGTAATGAGGTTTGATTTAGACCTCCTAGAGAACCCACGGAAATTGATAGGACAATAATAATCGAGAAAAATAAGTTTATTTTAATTATATAAGAAAGAAGTATTAAGGGGGCAATTTTTTGTCATGTTATTAAAATAAGGTTATTTCATCAGTTTAATCCTTCTATAGTTCCAGGAAACCAAAAATGGAAGGGTGCTGCTCCTATTTTTAATAGTAAAGTTGAACTAATAAGTAAAAGGAATACTTCATTATTTAATATAATAGATATATTAGATATAAGAAATATTATAATAAGGGAAAATAATAGAAGGGAGGATGCAATTGCTTGTACAAGAAAATATTTTAAAGATGCTTCGGTTGATAAAATATTTTTTGAATTGGATATTAAGGGAATAAATGATAATAGATTAATTTCTAATCCTATCCATACTCCTAATCAAGAAGTGGAAGAAATAGAAATTAGTGTGCCGATAAATAGAGTGCTTAAAAATAAAATCTTTGAAGGATTTTTTAAAATTAAAAAGGAGGACAATCCTATTTACGGGGTATGAACCCATTAGCTTTTTTAGCTTACCTTTTTACATTTAGGTGTATGAAGCACGAAAGTTTTTGATACTTTAAGGAGTAGTTTAAATCTACTAAATGTAATGAAGGTAATTTGTTTACATAATTTACTCTATCACTGTAATCCTTTTGTCAGGCACTTCATT